TAAGGAAAAGAAGAAAAAAAAAAGAATCGAACGTTCGAGTATTCTAAATTCTATCAAAAAATGATAGAAGGACGGACAGATAAAATAGATATATATGTGGTATATATATCTTTCTATTGAATTGCGAATACAGAGATAATAGAATCATTTCTGATTCGACCAAATATGGGTATCCGATATCGATGAAAGAAAATCAATCAAACAAATAGAAGGAAACTTTTTTCAATATGGGAATAGGTATCTAATAAATTCAAAAGTTCCGGCATAGAATTTCATTCTCATAATACAAATGAAACATAATACAAATGAAAAAAACATCCTAATGAGATCCCAATCTCAAGGAAAAAAAGGGGGATATGGCGAAATTGGTAGACGCTACGGACTTAATTGGATTGAGCCTTGGTATGGAAACTTACCAAGTGAAAACTTTCAAATTCAGAGAAACCCTGGAATTCACAATGGGCAATCCTGAGCCAAATCCTGCTTTCCGAAAACAAACAAATAAAAGTTCAGAAAGTGAAAATCAAAAAAGGATAGGTGCAGAGACTCAATGGAAGCTGTTCTAACAAATGGAGTTGACTACATTTCCTTTCGCAGTAGGAAATGAATCCTTCTAGAAAAATTCAAGAAAGGATCAAGGATAAACATATATCTATATATATATGTACTGAAATACTATTTTCATTGATTAATGAAGACTCCAAACTTATATTCTTCTATTTGTAAATCTTTCTATCACAAATGAAAGATGTGAATCAAATCAATTACAACTTGAAGAAAAAATGGAATGGAATATTCATTGATCAAATCAGTCACTCCAGCATAGTCTGATGGATCTTTTGAAGAACTGATTAATCAGACGAGAATAAAGATAGAGTCCCATTCTACATGTCAATACTGACACCAATGAAATTTTTAGTAAGAGGAAAATCCGTCGACTTTAGAAATCGTGAGGGTTCAAGTCCCTCTATCCCCAAAAGACCTTTTTCTTCTCTCATTTTTTATCCTATATCCTCTTTTTATTTGAAAAATTCGTTCAAATTCATTATGTGTCTTATTCAGTCTATTCTTTCACAAAAGGATCCGGATGGAATTTTTCTTTTTGTTATCATAAGAACAAGTCTTGTTGGAATTTGTATTGTAGTTGACTATATTTGACACACGTAGAATTTTTTTAGATATGATAAACGTACAAATGAACATCTTATCTTTGAGCAAAGAATCCTCATATGAATAATTAAGAATACATAATCATTACTACTACTGAAACTTACAAAGTCTTTTTTTTATTTAGTTGACATAGACTCAAGTAATTTCTTACAATGAGGATGGTACGTCAAGAATGGTCGGGATAGCTCAGCCGGTAGAGCAGAGGACTGAAAATCCTCGTGTCACCAGTTCAAATCTGGTTCCCGGCGATTCATTTGTATGAGTATCTATTCCCATATTCATTTTAATGAATATGGGAATAGATATATTTCTTAGTGGTCTTGACCATCCTACATAATTTCTCTAGGTGTCCGGAGATATGCTCTTTCTAGATGAAGAATAAATACATGTGTATTCCAGGTATATACAGTATGTAAATGAATTCTTCGATTTTGTTTCTCTTTTTTCTGCTCTCCAAAAAGAATGTTACTATTTCAACAATATTCAAATGGTTAAATTAGTTGGTTGAAAGACCAAAAAGTTTAATCTAGGGGAGTTCAGAGGTGGGAATAGTCAAAATTCATCTCAGATACATTACAAAGAAATCCGGTCCATTTCTTTGTCTTTTCTTTGGTATTTCTATTTTCTTCATTTCTTTGATCGTACTTTTCTTTTTCGTAGCCGGATATATAATTGATGTTGATGTGCATCTTACATAGTGAATGATGCAGAACTTTTTCAGTTCATCCTATTGGCTTGGCTCATCCGAAATAAGTATCGTTCAAATTTGAGAATCTCAATGAATCCCTATCTTATTCTCTTCTTTATTTCCAAATCTTATTATTTCTCTCATCTAAGATATAAGATATGAATGAAACCTCAATTATTCTGTCTAATCTAGAAAAAAAATGTACATATATTCCTTGAAAATTTGGGGTTGTCGAAGGGCGGATTACTTTCTTCTTTTTATCATTTAGTGAGCATCTTGTATTTCATAAAAATTGGGGGCTATATAATCTTTACGCAAAGGCCATCCTATCCAACTTTCGGGCATTAAAATACGTTTCAGACGCGGATGATTATCATAAGAGATTCCTAACATATCATAAGATTCCCTTTCTTGAAAATCCGCACTTTTCCAAACCCAGAAAATAGAAGGAATTCTGGGATTTTTCCTTGGGGCAAATACTTTTATGCATACCTCTTCTGGTTGATCTAGACTATACTCTATTCTCGTCAGATGATAGACACTAGCTAACAGTCCTCCTGGTGCTACATCATAGGCACATTGGGAACGTAGATAATTGTAACCATATATATATAAAATAACAGCAATCGAATGCCAATCCTC